TATATATTAACGATCGGGAATCGTCGAGGTATTTGTTCAAATAGGTATAATCCATGTAATCGAAGAAACTATCAAAATGAAACGGTTGACGATAATAAGTATACGAAAGAGAAAGAACCCTATTTTTGTAGTTCCTATGATGCACTTGGAGCTTATCGGCAGAAACGAATCAATTTAGATAGTCCTTTGTGGCTCCGGTGGCGACTCGATCAACGTGTCATTGCCTCAAGAGAAGTTCCCATCGAAGTTCAATATGAATCTTTGGGTACCTATCATGAGATTTATGGGCACTATCTAATAGTAAGAAGTGTAAAAAAAGAAATCCTTTGTATATACATTCGAACAACTGTCGGTCATATTTCTTTTTATCGAGAAATAGAAGAAGCCATACAAGGGTTTTGTCGGGCCTACTCATACGATACCTAAGCTAAGTAATTATGTGATACCGTGGGAATTCGGTTCTCTACGGCTCAACCGGTATCATAATTCCTGAATTTCTACGTGAATCAAGATCGAGGAAAGGAAGTCTTCAAATCACTGACTCAAACCCATTGTCGAATCCTACTCAGCGGAATATGGAGGTACTTATGGCAGAACGGGCCGATCTGGTTTTTCACAATAAAGTGATAGATGCAACTGCCATGAAACGACTTATTAGCAGATTAATAGATCACTTCGGAATGGCATATACATCGCACATCCTGGATCAAGTAAAGACTCTGGGTTTCCAGCAAGCCACTGCTACATCCATTTCATTAGGAATTGATGATCTTTTAACAATACCTTCTAAGGGATGGCTAGTCCAAGATGCTGAACAACAAAGTTTGATTTTAGAAAAGCACCATCATTATGGGAATGTACACGCGGTAGAAAAATTGCGTCAATCCATTGAGATATGGTATGCTACAAGTGAATATTTGAGACAAGAAATGCATCCTAATTTTAGGATGACTGATCCTTCTAATCCAGTCCATATAATGTCCTTTTCGGGAGCTAGAGGAAATGCATCTCAGGTACACCAATTAGTAGGTATGAGAGGATTAATGTCGGACCCCCAAGGACAAATGATTGATTTACCCATTCAAAGCAATTTACGCGAAGGACTCTCTTTAACGGAATATATAATTTCCTGCTACGGAGCCCGCAAAGGAGTTGTGGATACTGCTGTACGAACATCAGATGCTGGATACCTCACGCGTAGACTTGTTGAAGTAGTTCAACACATTGTTGTGCGTAGAACAGATTGTGGCACTATCCGAGGTATTTCCGTGAGTCCTCGAAATGGGATGACGGAAAAAATTTGGATCCAAACACTAATTGGTCGTGTATTAGCAGACGATATATATATGGGTCTACGATGCATTGCCACTCGAAATCAAGATATTGGTATTGGACTTGTCAATCGATTCATAACCTTTCGAGCACAATCAATATATATTCGAACCCCCTTTATTTGCAGGAGTACATCTTGGATCTGTAGATTATGTTATGGTCGGAGTCCCACTCATGGCGACCTGGTCGAATTGGGAGAAGCAGTAGGTATTATTGCAGGTCAATCAATTGGGGAACCAGGGACTCAACTAACATTAAGAACTTTTCATACCGGTGGAGTATTTACAGGTGGTACTGCAGAACATGTACGAGCTCCTTCTAATGGAAAAATAAAATTCAATGAGGATTTGGTTCATCCCACACGTACACGTCATGGACATCCTGCTTTTCTATGTTATATAGACCTGTATGTAACTATTGAGAGTCAGGATATTCTACATAATGTGAATATTCCACAAAAAAGTTTTCTTTTAGTTCAAAACGATCAATATGTAGAATCAGAACAAGTGATTGCTGAGATTCGCGCTGGAACATCCACTTTCAATTTTAAAGAGAGGGTTCGAAAACATATTTATTCTGACTCAGAGGGAGAAATGCACTGGAGTACCGATGTGTACCATGCGCCTGAATATAGATATGGTAATGTTCATCTCTTACCAAAAACAAGTCATTTATGGATATTATCAGGAGGTCCGTGCAGATCCAGTATAGTCACTTTTTCGCTCCACAAGGATCAAGATCAAATGAATGTTCATTCTCTTTCTGTCGAACGGAGATCTATTTCTGACCTCTCAGTGACTAATGATCGAGTGAGACACAAATTGTTTAGTTCGGATCCTTCCAGTAAAAAAGGGCAGGGGATTCTTGATTATTCAGGACCTGATCGAATCATATCTAATGGTCATTGGAATTTCCTATATCCTGCCATTCTCCACGAGAATTCTGATTTATTGGCGAAAAGGCGAAGAAATAGATTCATCATCCCATTCCAATATGATCAAGAACGGGAGAAAGAACTAATGCTCCGTTCTGGTATCTCGATTGAAATACCCATAAATGGGATTTTACGTAGAAATAGTATTCTTGCTTATTTCGACGATCCCCGATACAGAAGAAGTAGTTCAGGAATTACTAAATATGGGACCATAGAGGTGGATTCAATCGTCAA